AACCATATTTTGACTGCGCTTCAACTATATCAACTGTACTTGAACTATTAGATAATCATAGTCGACGATAACATCACTGCTCCTGTCGCTATTACAGAACCGTACATGAGATTTTCACCTCATACGGCTCCTCATAGGTCACAAATAAGGACCTTTCAACATTATTTTGATGTGGTTATAAGATCGCTCGAGAGTCAAACGCTTATTCTAAGGTTTCGAATTAGACCAATGAAATTCTGTCTGCTAGATTTCGAATAAATAAAGTGCTTCTGAATTGATCTCATCTTTTAAGAATTTTCATTTTTCTTTGTTGATTAAAAACTTTACCCTTAAATAAAAAAAGGCTTTTTAGACGAATATCATATAGATATCTCAACCTATCATTTTCAATTACGAAAAAGAATTAGCGATTGCATTTCATAATAAGAATTTTATCTTTCTAAATAAAGACTAGGTATGAATAAAAAAAAGATCTCTTTTTGCAATTATAGTCTTTCTATTTTATTTCGTTCCTATTCTCCTTTCTAAAAAAAAAGGGACATTATACAAAGTAAAAGATTTCTTCGTTCTTGATAGTTATTTACTTAATCGGTGGATAGGAACATACTCTAGATCGAAATTGTGGGGGGTACTTCTTAATCATTTCTACCAACTTAAAGCCCGAACTCAAATTCCTTTTCTATAAAGAAATATCCTATTGGATGATTTCCAGAATCTCTATTATTAATCCTTTGTGTATCTTGGTCTTCCTAACCATCCACTCATTTTGTTTGAATCTCCCATTAGGGCAATCACTATGTTAATAGATGCTAAAAACCCCACAAGTTGATCTTTTGAACCCGCTTCAAGTCATGATGACTAATCAACTAATCTTGGGGTAAACAGTCTCGACTGCTTATGTCTTTACTTTCACTTAATTCTTGTACATAGGAAATGAGATTGAATTCCTTTAACAGCAAATCTTTAAGCCGTTTTATTTCACTCATATAACTATCTGGTTTAGTTTATCAACCCCAATGATGAATAAAAAAAAAGAAACTATATATTCAATATTCAATTCATTTAACTTTTTTGCTAGAAATAAAAGAAATAGGGGAAATTTTATGTCTCACTGAATCACACGTAGAGATATTGATAATACACATAGAGTTAATGGTATTTCATAACTAATTGATTGAGCAGCAGCCCTTAATCCACCTAAAAAGGAATATTTATTATTTGATCCATATCCCGACATAAGAAGTCCAACGGGAGCAAGGCTTGAAACGGCGATCCATAAAAAAACACCAATACTAAGATCAGCTAGAATAAGTCGATAGCTAAAAGGAATTACTGAATAACTTAGTAAAATGGATATGACCGCTATGGATGGCCCCATACTGAATAAACGAGTATCGCCTCTAGATGGAAGAAGATTCTCTTTGAAAAGTAGTTTTGTACCATCTGCTAGAGCTTGAAGAATTCCTAAAGGCCCGGCGTATTCAGGTCCAATACGTTGTTGTATTCCTGCAGATATTTCTCTTTCTAACCAAACAATTACTAGTACACCTAGTGTGATTCCTAATACAAGAGTCAAAATAGGGACAAACGTCCATATGATCCCATAGACCTCTTTTAAGGATTCCAATCTGTAAAAAGAATTGATAGTTTGTATTTCAGTTGTATCAATTATCATTTCAACGATCAACTTCTCCCATAATGATATCTATGCTACCTAGTATCGTCATAATATCAGCCAATTTCATTCTTTTAACTAACTGAGGAAGAATTTGCAAGTTGATAAAACCCGGTGGTCGAATTTTCCATCTCCAAGGAAAAACACTCTGATCTCCTATCATAAAAATTCCCAATTCGCCTTTTGGTGCTTCAACTCTTACATAAAGTTCTTGTTTCGACAATTCAAAAGTCGGAGAAGGTTTTTTACTAATAAATTGATATTGAAAATCATTCCATTCGGGGTTTTTTATTCTACCAAAGCGTCGGATTTCTAAATTCTCATAGGGTCCCCCTGGAATTCCTTCCAGGGCCTGTTGGATAATTTTTATGGATTCTGTCATTTCACTGATTCGTACTAAATAACGCGCTAATGAATCCCCTTCTTTTTGCCATTGAACCTCCCAATCAAATTCGTCGTAACACTCATAACGATCAACTTTACGAAGATCCCATTGTATTCCGGAAGCTCGTAGCATTGGTCCTGATAAACCCCAATTTAGTGCTTCTTCTGCGCCAATAATGCCTACGCCTTCAACTCGTTCTAAAAAAATAGGATTCCGTGTAATAAGCTTTTGATATTCAGCAACCCCGGTTAAAAAATAATCGCAAAAATCCAAACATTTATCTATCCAGCCATGAGGTAGATCAGCAGCTACTCCTCCGATACGAAAATAATTATGCATCATGCGCATACCGGTGGAAGCTTCGAATAGGTCATATATCAATTCTCGTTCTCGAAAAATATAGAAGAAAGGAGTCTGTGCCCCAATATCTGCCATAAAAGGGCCAAGCCATAACAAATGGGAAGCGATACGACTCAACTCCAACATAATAGCTCTGATATAGCTAGCCCTTTGAGGTACTTGAATATTGCCTAGCTGTTCCGGTCCATTTACAGTTATTGCTTCTGTGAACATAGTAGCTAAATAATCCCAACGCGTTACATAAGGCAAATATTGTATAATTGTTCGATTTTCCGCAATTTTCTCCATCCCTCTATGTAAATAACCCAATATTGGTTCACAGTCAATAACATCTTCACCGTCGAGAGTAACTATCAGTCGAAGAACACCATGCATTGATGGGTGGTGAGGGCCCATATTGACTATCATGAGGTCTTTTCTTGTAGTTGATGCAATCATAAGTTTTTTCCCGAGTCATTCTTCCATGCATTTCTGAAAGTAAAAAAATAAGTTCATCAAAATGAAAATTAATAAGTTTAAATGGTATCACACTTCAAATTAACGAGTTTTTATTTCTCGAATACCCAACTCACCAATTAATTCTTTATAACGCCCTATATTCTTTTTTGACAAATAAGTCAGCAGCCGTTGACGTTTTCCCAAAATTTTTCGCAAACCTATCTGAGATGAAGAGTCCTTTTTGTGCAATTCCAAATGTGAAGTAAGTCTCCGTATTTTAGTGGTGAAACTGAATACTTGAAATTCAACAGACCCTCTGTTTTCTTTTTGAGAAATAATTGAAATGAATGAATTTTTGACCATAAAAAAATGCCTTTGCCCCCTTTTTTTTACAGATATGGATTTTACTGATCAGTAATAATAATGCCATTCATTTTAATGTGGTATATACAATAATAGAATTTATGAACTCCTAATTTTCTGAAGTCAAATCAATCCAATTTTAAATTGGATTTAGATAGAGGATATAAAAGGATTGGTATATTTTCGCATCGAAGAGTTTAGATCGAAAATGAAGCAGGTTCTGTTGATTTCTTTTGCGATCTAATTGAGACAAATTTCGTATTGGCTATTCGAATGAAATGTAAGACATGTGATGTGTGTATTTGGTTGCTTTGATATATCCTATAAGCATATAGTGAAAAAGTGTATTATTCACGAATTTTTAATTCGTGGATACAGATGTATCCTTAAGATACAAAAATGACTGCCATTGTTGGTATCAAACCAAGAACGATTCATACAAGCTAAATCTTCTAATCGATAATTAGGCCAAAGAAAAAGCTTTAATTTAATTAATTTCTTTTTCTCTCTATCCAGATGTTTCTTATCAGCCGAAACTTGGTTGCTGTTTTTTACATTCTTCTCGTTCCAAAATACTGAATTTCTATCTACACCATTCCTATTCTTTGAATTGAAACAAATTAGAATTCTCAATTTTCTACGACATCTAAATGATAAAATATTTTCAGGAACAGGCAAATCTAAATGAACTTTGTACCTAGTTTCAGTTATTCTTTGATGTGGTGAACTAGCTTCATAAAAATTCTTTTTAGAAACATATCTTTGTTCTTGGTATTTTTGATTAGTTTGGTGCTTACTCTTATGAAATAAGGAAATACCTATGATTTGATACATAATCAATTGTCCATCGTCGTTTCCAGGCAAATGAATGGGATCTATAATCAATACTCCCTTTTTCATCAATTCTGTAGGAGTTAAACTCTTCTGAATCAACATTATATCCAAACTCATTTCTCTCTTTTGAATTGAGGATATAATAAGTTTTCTTGGATCTATCAGTCTAAGGAGGAGACAATATACCTTGATATTATTGATCATTTTTTGATTCAAAGTATCGTCCCATCTCAATTGAAAAAGCAAATAACGTTTCAGGAATAAATCAAGTTCTGCTTCTGTGTTACTTTTGTATTGTTTTTGCTTTTTCCCTTTTTTCATGTCTAATCTTTCATAATTTTCTTCAATATATTTTTCTTGTGAAAGAATAGAGCGAAGGTATCCTCGGCCTGTGGATTCTTTTTGTTCTTGATTTCGATGATGTTTAGTCGATGGTATCAAAAAACTTATTTTTTGCTTTTCATTGATCTTTTTATTTTCACTACTTTTTTTATTTCTATTCAAATTTAAAAGAAGTAATTTACTTGGTATAAACCAAGGTCTCGTTTTATATGCATTATAAAGTAACACAAATTCTGGGAAGAACCAAAGCTCAAGATTCGATATGGGATGCTTTAACATTTTTTCATTCATTCCCATCCAATCAAAAAATACTTTGTGGGAGTTTGGTGGATTGATTTCTGGAATAATAAGATAAAAAAGATCTTTTTTATTAATTATTTGATAATTTTTAGTACCAATCTGAGTATCTTGATTTCTATTAGTATCGATCGCGACCCAGGTTTCAATATCTACCCTTTGTATAAGAGAAAAATTGATAATTTTCCAATCAAAATATTTTCTATCCGCAGTTTTTTCCATAGGTAGAATATCTACCTTAGGTAGAATATCTACCTTTCCTAGAAAATTCTTGATAGAAATACTCCTCAGCATATCAAAAAGGGTGTCTTTATGTGTGTCATAAGAAACATCTTGGTTCTTATTTCCTTGAAACGGAGATCTAGAAAAAAAGCATTCTGTTTTATTTTCATAATCATAATTCATAAATTTATATGATAAAAGATCATATATATAGTCTTTTTGAAAATTATCTTTTTTATTCGATTTATTCGATAATGAATAGACTTTAAATTTTTGTTGTTTTTTGGAATCAATTAATTCGTTTTTTTCATATGAATGCCATTTGCTTAAATTTTCCTTTTTCGTCATACGACAGTGGCTAACTCTATTTCGCCACTTTTCTGATATTAATCTAGACCATATCATCTGAGATAAATCGTATTGATTATAGCTTTTCAACCATCCTTTCCATTGATTCATTTTATAACTCGAAACTCCTAATTTCGAATGAAACATCTCTTCTATTTCAAAAGAATCCTTTATTTCAGGCTTAAGAAAAAAATGGATTCCTTGATATTGAAGAATAGATCTTAATTTAGACGAGTTACTAACTTGGATTTTTGATAATTTGTAAAATACATATGCTTGTGACATGTAGGATAAGTCATAAAAATAATGTGAATTTTTTTTATTAATATTTTCTTGCTTTCTTTCATTATTGTAAATTAATTTCTCAATAATTTTTTTTGTTGATTTAAGAAAAAGTTCTATATTCATTCTGGGAATATTAATGATAGATAAAAACATATATGTGTATATTCTTTCAATGAGGAAGTTAAAAAAGGGGGATAATTTAGAGATTAATCGAGCATTTCTTCTTTTTAATATTTTCCATTTTGCTAATCTTTTATCATTATAACTTGTCTTGTTAGGACTAATATTATTTATTCTTGTAGTGACTTTTTTCTTCTCTTTTCTAATTCTTTCTATTTGATTTCGAATTTTACTTGTTCTATCAGTCAGATCCTTTATCTTTTTTTCTGTCAATGAATAATTTGACCAATTGGTAGATGCAATTTTATTAACGAATTTGTGAATTTTTTGATTGCTGATTATGGAATCTTTTTCTCCTTTATTTTCACTCGATTCATATACTTCTCTTAATTGAAATAATAGAATTGGATTCACTTTTGAAAGTTTTTTTATTTTTTTTTTTATAAAACTAACACTTTTGATAATCCATTTTTTTGTTTCTTTTGAAGTTTTTCGAAGTGATTTTGTTTTTCCTTTGAAAACTATTAGAACTATAAAATACTTCTTTTTTAATTTTCCAATTTGTTTTTTGAATTCCTTGAAAATTGGTTTAAAAAAGGAAGGTCGCTTTCGGGGTGAACCAAAAGGAAATTCAGCTTCTATTCCCCAAACTGTTAAAAAACAAAAATCATCTTTTTCTTTTTTCTTTTTCATTAAATCGTTCTGAGAGTATCGTAGTTGCGATTTGTGCCAAGGTTTTAAACAGAAAGGAAATAATATTTTTATCTGAATACCATCTGTCAACCAATTTTTCGGAAATTCTGTTTCTGATAATGGAACACCATTATAAGTACATTTAACATACATCTCTCTATTCCAGTCCTGTAAATCCTCAGACCATTCAGGAAGTTGCAATAGCAATATACGTCCAATATTTTTCGCGATTATCAATAAAGGGAATAGAATATATTTTCTAAAAATGGATTGAGTTACTAACATGCAACCTCTTATTACTTGCATAAATGGTATGGTATCCCAGGCCTCTGCTATCTCTATTCGTGCTTTCCCCTTTCTTTTGTTCTCCTCATTTTTTTCTTTTCTTTTTGTTTGCTCTTCTGTATACTCTACAATTTTGAATATTTTCCTTTTTCCTACCCAATTTTTAAAAATAGGTTTAATCAATCCGGAGATATCAAAAGAAAAAAGAGGGGATTTTTTAATTCTGTTCAAAAAAAGAGGGGCATGCGCGTTTGCTTGAAACAATTTCCAAATTACTATTTTACGCCTTTGAGCCCGCATAGAACCTTTGATTATACCTCGCCGAAAATCTGATTGTTGTGAATAACGCAGCAAAGCTACTTCGTCTGTTTGATCGGGTCTATTAAAATACTTATTAGTATAAGGATCAGTTTCTTGCTTGTTACCAGTAAAAACTATTACACGTTTCGCTTTTCTTGAGCGAATTTGATGACCCACTGGGACATCTTCTTGATATTCTCCTGATTGTTGTTCCAAATCCGTGATTAATTTGTATGTGCATCGAGGGACTTTTTTAATGATTTCTTTTATTTTAATTGATTTTCTACGAATTTTTTGATGATTAGCATCCTTATTTACAAAATTCAAATAGTTCAAATATTTTGTTTTTTTTTCTGAATCTATTTTACTGATGAAAGTTAAGAAATCAACAATTTCTGTTGATAATGATTTTTTAGCAAATCTATTCATTTTCTGTTCAACTTCTTGGAAAGAAGTATCGAGAAGAAGGATACCGTGAATTCGGTTTATCCCAAATTTATTAAATAAATTTTCTATCGAAGTTTTTTTTAGGATTGATGGTGAAGGACTTTTG